AATTTCTGTTTCTCTTCTAAACGAATACGATATTGTGATCTTTTTCCAGAGCGCAATTGGGTTTGAAGATCACTTCTGGATCTGGGTCTTTTACTAGTGAGTCCCGGTAAAGCCCCCAGCCGGCGTATTTTTTTGAAACGAGGTCCTCGGTAACGAGACATATAAAGGCTCCTTTTTGATTCACTTTCATTTGACAAAAAGATATAAATTCAGACTGAACTAAAGGATTAGCAAAGCAAAACGAAATTTACTAAAGTCCTACAAAACAGAATAAAAAAAAACAGAATAAAAGAAATCTTATCAATATTCGGATTTTTTGTATATATAGGAAATTCAAGCGAAGGTTACGTTTTCCAATTTCTTCTGTAGAGATCTAATTGTTCTAGTCAACTTTTTTCTTCATAGCTATAGCTGCAAGTTACCATGACATAATAGATCGGTGACCCGACATTTAGAGAAAGCGAGAGTAGAGATTTTAAATCATGGAAATAAAAAATCGATAAAGAAAAAGAGCCGGCTATCGGAATCGAACCGATGACCATCGCATTACAAATGCGATGCTCTAACCTCTGAGCTAAGCGGGCGGGTATAAGAGCAATAGTGTATAGGAATACAGGAAACTATCGGATCTTAGCTATTACCTAGTGATTCTTCTTCTTTTTTTCTTTCATTTATTGATTCTTTAAATTTCTTCTATTTCTTAGTTATTAGTTATATATTTTAGATTCTATTTAGAAAATAGAAAAGAAAACTATTTAGATATAAAGAAATTAGATATCTAAATATAAATAGAAATTCAATTCCATATTCATATATATGAATATGAAATAAAATATCAATATATCAATGAAATTAGAATTCGAAATGAAAAAAGAAAAAGAATGAATATCGACCGTTCCACTATTCCAAACCGCACTGTAAAAATGAAGGAGGAGGAAGGGCATATATATATGTGGGATATATCTATCCATATTGAATTGCGGATACATCAATGATAGAATCATTTTGTATTGAAACAAATAGGGTTCATCCAATATAGATGAAATGATAGAATATAGAATAGAGAATAGAGGGTGGGCAAAAAAAGAAAATAGCAGCATACACTTTTTCGATATAGGAATCATTACCTAATGAATTCAATAGTGCCAAGATCAATGAAAGAGGTGGATGGAATTACAACTGGATCCTTGTCTCAAAGGAAAGGGGGATATGGCGAAATTGGTAGACGCTACGGACTTGATTGTATTGAGCCTTGGTATGGAAACCTGCTAAGTGGTAACTTCCAAATTCAGAGAAACCCTGGAACTAAAAATGGGCAATCCTGAGCCAAATCTTTGTTTTTAGAGATGGAAAATGAGAGGGATAGGTGCAGAGACTCAATGGAAGCTGTTCTAACGAATGAAATTTACTACGTTACGTTAGTAGCTAAAATCATTTCTATCGAAATGACAGAAAGGATAACCTTATATACCTAATACGTACGTATACATACTGACATAGCAAACGATTAATCACAACCCAAATCTTATATTGAATCCTATTCTGTATCTCTATATATGAAAATAGAAATCTTCTATTTCTATTCTCTATTAATTAGAATGATAGAGATCAAAAAATCTATGAAAAATGGAAGAGTTATTGTGAATAAATTCCAATTGAAGTTGAAAAAAGAATCGAATTCGAATATTCAGCGATCAAATGATTCATTCCAGAGTTTGATAGATCTTTTGAAGATTAATCGGACGAGAATAAAGAGAGAGTCCCATTTTACATGTCAATACCGACAACAATGAAATTTATAGTAAGAGGAAAATCCGTCGAATTTTAAAATCGTGAGGGTTCAAGTCCCTCTATCCCCAAGAAAAAGCCCATTTTACTTCCTCGCCTCGCTCTTTATTTATCCTCATCCTCTTTCTTTTTTTTTTTTTCATCAGTGGCTCAGTTCAAACAAAATTCAATATCTTTCTCATTTCATTCACTCTGTTCTTTCACAAATGGATCCGAATAGAAATCCTCGTATCTTCTTCCAATCCAATCTCATTTGTTTTGTATAGTACGATATGAACATATATGTTCAAGGAATCTCCGTTATTGAATCATTCATAGTCCATATCTTTTTCCTTACATTTACAAAGAAAGTCTTCTTTTTGAAGATCTAAGAAATTAAGGGGCTAGGTCCAATTTGTTAATATTTTCTTTTTTAGTTCTTTTCATTGACATAGATATAAGTACTCTGCTAGGATGATGCACGGGAAATGGTCGGGATAGCTCAGTTGGTAGAGCAGAGGACTGAAAATCCTCGTGTCACCAGTTCAAATCTGGTTCCTGACACGTGAATAATGTATCGGATAGATATTCATACCTCATACAAATGAAATTAATTCATTGAGACGGATCGGGATAGATATTCTTTACTTTCTTTTTCATTTTTATTTTTTTCCTCTCTGTTCATACTTTTCTTATTCCAAAAGTATGTTAGATTTTCGTATATATATCAAAT